GTTAAAAGATTAGAATCACCAAAAACGATTTGGCAAATATTAAAAAGAAGAAATGTTCGATTAATCCGAAAATTACATTATTTTATAAAATTTTTCATTGAAAAGATATACATAGATTTCTTTCTATGTATCATTAATATTCCCAGAATCCATACACAACTTTTTCTTGAATCAACAAACAAAATTATTGATAAATACATTTACAATAATGAAACAAATCAAGAAAGAATTGCTAAAAGAAATAAAAATACAATTCACTTCATTTCCACTATAAAAAAGTCACTTTATAATATTAGTAATGATAATAAAAATTCACAGGTTTTTTGTAACTTATCCTCCTTGTCACAAGCATATGTATTTTACAAATTATCCCAAACCCGAGTTATTAACTTGTATAAATTAAGATCTGTTCTTCAATATCACGGAACATCTTTTTTTCTTAAGACTGCAATAAAAGATTATTTTGGAACACAAGGTATATTTCATTCCGAATTAAGTCATAAAAAACTTCGGAATTCTGGAATGAATCGCTGGAAAATTTGGTTAAGAGGTCATTATCAATATGATTTATCTCAGATTAAATGGTCTAGATTAATACCACAAAAATGGCGAAATAGAGTCAATCAACGTCGTACGGCTCAAATAAACAAACGGGATTCATATGAAAAAGACCAGTTAATTCATTACAAAAAACAAAATGATTATGAAGTATATTCATTACTGAATCAAAAAGACAACTTTCAAAAATACTATAGATATGATCTTTTATCATATAAATCTATTAATTATGAAAATAAGAGGAACTCATATATTTATGGATCACCGTTCCAAGTAACTAAGAACCAAGAAATTTCTTATAATTATAATACACATAAACACAAATTATTTGATATGCCGGAGATTACCGCTATCAATAATTATCTAGGAGAAGGTGATATTATGTATATGGGAAAAAATCCGGATAGAAAATATTTTGATTGGAAAATTCTAAATTTTTGTCTTAGAAAAAAAGTCGATATTGAAGCATGGATCGAGATCGATACCAACAGTAATAAAAATACTAAGATCGGTACTAATACTTATCAAATAATTCATCAAATTGATAAGAAAGATCTTTTTTATCTTCCGATTCATCAAGATCAAAAAAGCAATCCACCCAATCAAAAAAAAATCCTTTTTGATTGGATGGGAATGAATGAAGAAATACTAAATCGTCCCACATCGAATCTGGAATTTTTGTTATTCCCAGAATTTTTGTTACTTTATAATATATATATAAAAAAACCATGGGTTATACCAAGCAAATTACTTCTTTTAAACTCGAATAGAAATGAAAATTTTAGTGAAAATAAAAACATCACTGAAAAGCAACAAAGGAATCTTTTTATACCATCGAATAAAAAACAATCTTTTGAATTAAAGAATCGAAATCAAGCAGAAAAAGAAAAAGAACCCGCAGGCCAAGGAGATCTTGGATCAGATGAACAAAACCCAGAATATCTCGGATCCCTTCTCTCAAACCAACAAAAAGATATTGAAGAAAATTATCCGAGATCAAATATGAAAAAACGTAAAAATAAAAAACAATACAAGAGTAACACGGAAGCAGAACTCCATTTCTTCCTGAACAAGTATTTGCTTTTTCAATTGAGATGGAATGAGACTTTGAATCAAAGAACGATCAATAATGTCAAAGTATATTGTCTCCTGCTTAGACTGAGAAATCCAAAAGAAATTGCTATATCCTCTATTCAAAGGAGAGAAATGAGTCTGGATATAATGCTGATTCAAAAGAATTTAACTCTTACAGAATTGATGAAAAAGGGAATATTGATTATCGAACCCGTCCGTCTGTTTGTAAAAAACGATGGACAATTTATTATGTATCAAACCCTCGGCATTTCATTGGTTCATAAGAGTAAGCACAAAACTAATCAAAGATACCGAGAAAAAGAATATCTTGATAAGAAGAATTTTGATGAATCCATTCCAAAACATCAAAAAATAACCGGAAATAGAGACAAAAATCATTATGATTTGCTTGTTCCTGAAAATATTTTATCATCTAGACGTCGTAGAGAATTGAGAATTCAAATTTGTTTCAATTCAAAGAAGAGAATTGGTATGGATAGAAATTCAGTATTTTGCAACGGGAACAGCGTAAAAGACTGGGGTCTCTTTTTGGATGAAAATCCACATCTTGATAAAGAGAAAAATAAATTAATTAAATTAAAGTTTTTCCTTTGGCCCAATTATCGATTAGAAGATTTAGCTTGTATGAATCGTTATTGGTTTGATACCAATAATGGAAGTCGTTTCAGTATGTTAAGGATACATATGTATCCACGATTGAAAATTTGTTGATGGTACATTTTTCCTCTATATCCTCGTACCATATCTGGTATATAAAAGCAAACAAACAAAACAAATGCACACATGCCTTGTCTTACACCCCATTCTAATATACGATACTAATTCAATGACGTATCAATTCGATCTAGAAATAAATCAACAGAATCTTCTTAATTTTGGGCCTAAATTATTCTCTTTCGTAAGTGCAGAAATGTATTATCCTTTTGTATTCCTATCCGACTCCAATTTAAAATTGAATTGATTATTGATTAATTTTATTTGATTAAATTGGAATCCATAAAGAAATTCAGATTGTTGTGTATATCAGATTAAAATGACTAGTATTATTATTACTGATCGGTAAAATTCATATATGTATAAGGGGGGTTCTTTTATGGTAAAAAATCCATTCATCTCAGTTATTTCCCAAGAAAAAGAAGAAAAGAAGGGGTCTGTTGAATTTCAAGTATTCACGTTCACCAATAAGATACAGAGACTTACTTCCCATTTGGAATTGCACAAAAAAGACTATTTATCTCAGAGGGGTCTGCGGAAAATTCTGGGAAAACGTCAACGCCTGTTGGCTTATTTGTCAAAAAAAAATAGAGTACGTTATAAAGAATTAATTAGTCAGTTGGGTATTCGAGAGACAAAAACTCGTTAATTTTACGAGTCGTTTTGAATTATTCGCTTAATTTTTGATGAACTTCTTTTCGCTTTCAGCAATTCATGGAAGAATGAATCGGGGAAAAACTTATGACTGCACCAGCTACAAGACAAGACCTCATGATAGTCAATATGGGTCCTCAGCACCCATCAATGCATGGTGTTCTTCGACTCATCGTTACTCTAGATGGTGAAGATGTTATTGACTGTGAACCAATATTGGGTTATTTACACAGAGGGATGGAAAAGATTGCGGAAAACCGAACAATTATACAATATTTGCCTTATGTAACACGTTGGGATTATTTAGCTACTATGTTCACAGAAGCAATAACCGTAAATGCACCAGAGCAGTTAGGAAATATTCAAGTACCTAAAAGGGCTAGCTATATCAGAGTAATTATGTTGGAGTTAAGTCGTATAGCTTCTCATTTGTTATGGCTTGGCCCTTTTATGGCTGATATTGGGGCGCAGACCCCCTTCTTCTATATTTTTCGAGAAAGAGAATTAATATATGACCTATTCGAAGCTGCCACCGGTATGCGAATGATGCATAATTATTTTCGTATCGGAGGAGTAGCTGCTGATCTACCTCATGGTTGGATAGATAAATGTTTGGATTTTTGTGATTATTTTTTAACAGGGGTTACTGAATATCAAAAGCTTATTACACGGAATCCTATTTTTTTAGAACGAGTTGAAGGGGTGGGCATTATTGGCGGAGAAGAAGCAATAAATTGGGGTTTATCAGGACCAATGTTACGAGCTTCCGGAATACAATGGGATCTTCGTAAAGTTGATCATTATGAGTGTTACGATGAATTTGACTGGGAAGTCCAATGGCAAAAAGAGGGGGATTCATTAGCTCGTTATTTAGTACGAATCGGTGAAATGAAAGAATCCATAAAAATTATTCAACAGGCTCTAGAAGGAATTCCGGGAGGGCCCTATGAGAATTTAGAAACTCGACGCTTTGATAAAGTAAGGAATCCCGAATGGAATGATTTTGAATATCGATTTATTAGTAAAAAACCTTCTCCAACTTTTGAATTATCGAAACAAGAACTTTATGTAAGAGTCGAAGCCCCAAAAGGGGAATTGGGAATTTTTCTCATAGGAGATCAGAGTGTTTTTCCTTGGAGATGGAAAATTCGCCCACCAGGTTTTATCAATTTGCAAATTCTTCCTCAGTTAGTTAAAAAAATGAAATTGGCTGATATTATGACGATCCTAGGTAGCATAGATATCATTATGGGAGAAGTTGATCGTTGAAATGATAATTGATACAACAGAAGTACAAGCTATCAATTCTTTTTCCAGATTGGAATCGTTAAAAGAGGTCTATGAGATCATATGGATGCTTGTCCCTATTTTGACTCTTGTATTAGGAATCACAATAGGTGTACTAGTAATTGTTTGGTTAGAAAGAGAAATATCCGCAGGAATACAACAACGTATTGGACCTGAATACGCCGGCCCTTTGGGAATTCTTCAAGCTCTAGCAGATGGGACAAAATTACTTTTCAAAGAGAATCTTCTTCCATCTAGAGGAGATACTCGTTTATTCAGTATCGGACCATCCATAGCAGTTATATCAATTTTACTAAGTTATTTAGTAATTCCTTTTGGCTATCGCCTTGTTCTAGCCGATCTCAGTATCGGTGTTTTTTTATGGATCGCCATTTCAAGTATTGCTCCTGTTGGACTTCTTATGTCAGGATATGGCTCAAATAATAAATATTCCTTTTTAGGTGGTCTACGAGCTGCTGCCCAATCAATTAGTTATGAAATACCATTAACTCTATGTGTGTTATCAATATCTCTACGTGTGATTCGTTGAGACAAAAACTTTCCCTATTTCCTTTCTTTATAGGAAAGAAGTTAAATGAGTTGAATACATATTTTCATTTTTTTTATTCATCATTCAGGTTGATTAACTAAACCAGATAGTTATATGAGTGAGAAAAAACGGCCTATAAATT